GCCATAGCAGGACGGGACAAAGACCGACGCATGATATCACCCGTGCCCCCAAGACAGAGGATCTCCTATTCTAACAAATTGTAGAATGTGTGCTATTGGCTGGTGAGTTGGTTAGTCGACTTCGTCTGTTCATCAGCGGGAAGGAAAGATGCTTTCAAAGAGGGCGGTCAATCTAAACATCATAGTAGCTTTCAAAAGGCCTGGCTGGTCCACTGACGAATAGAGTCAAGTGCGGTCGGTTCCATAACAAACGTAAACGTAGCTGATCCGGTCAAGTCAAGCGAAGCCGTACCGTCAAGCCATTCAGGTGAAAGAAAGGACTGAACTGAGGCTCCGGCTCCGAGTGACTGACTACTATAGAATCTAGAAAGAAGAGCGATCTTCGACCTTTCCTATTGTTGGAGAATAGGTCTACTAGTTCCCGATTCCATGTGAATGTATCTATATGAACCTAATCTCTCTCTTCATTCTTCTTGAATTGTCCCCGCTTAGAGGAGCAGGACCCCTAGAGTTGAGAGACGCAACGAACCAGCATAAAAAAAGACTTAGAGTCCCATCTCTATGCTTTTGGGCCCTTAGTTTCAATTTGTGTAAAGCTTTGGAATCCCTTTTTGTAGAGTCCACCATGGCAAAATAATACCAAATGTGATAGGGGTACCTAGGCCCCTGGTTAGTAGTTGTTTAGCTCTATCTCCGGCCCGTAATATGGTTGAATCGCTAATTCTTTTTTGTTCATGGGCCTATTCTCTTTCTCCTTCCTCCCCGGACAATAGGCAAAGATGCTTTTCTATGCCCGAGGCAAGGCAAGAACATTGGCTATGAATCAATTGGTCCTTTGACCAGGGATACAGCTCTATATCCGAACGGAATGATAAACTAAACAAGGGCTATCTCGCCTCTAGTGGCTGATTCCCCACACCAATCCTGGAGAAGAGGAAGGACTCGATGTATGTGAGGTGAGTTGACTGTAGGGCGCTGCTTGATGCAATTGGGTCAACTACGTTTAGTGAAGCGGAAGCTGAAGTTGAATATGTCACGACAGGCTCTTTACCATATTAATGTATATGTATCTTCTCATTTCGGCAGAAGTGAATAGGTTGGTAACTGGTTCGTCGTACGTTCCAATATCGACCTGCGGCGAAAGACAGGTAGGAGCGAATCAAACTTTCTTAACGGGTTCAAAAAAACTTTGCTCAAGCTAAAGCAGCTCACCTGAATAAAGAAAATTGGAAGAGATTTCATTAAAGTATAGAAAGTCTTTCCTGGCTGATCTCAGGATCAAATCTTCAGCATTGAGATGCTTAACGCAGTTTATTGCACGGAAATCAAAGTTTGGCCGCGGTGCACGCTCTACTCCTACTGCAAAAAAAGTTCGCGAAAGAAAGACCATGCGAATAAGTACGTCAAGGCCGCGCTCTACCAATGCTGCGTTTGGGCGCAATCTGCGGGCGAGGCATCTCAGCCTTAGTACGCGACTTCTGCTCCTTGCGCGGAATGGAATGCCCAGACGGGACACTGATAAAGTGACCAGGTTATCTCACACGGCGAAGCCTGCCTCCCCAGACTGAAGCAGTTTCCGCTTGTCTTTTTGCCCCCTTCTTTCTCATGGACGTTGTAATTGCTTTTCTGTTGAATTGATTGTGAATAAATGCACTATATATATAATAGGCACATCTAATAATAGTTGCGATCATCTATTTAACAAAGAAAGAGTTTTATATCAAACAAAGAGTTGAAATATATAAAGTGCAATCAAGTCTGTAAATGAATGCATGCAATCTAATCAAGTCATCGAGTGACATATAAAACAAGGAGACATCTTTATGCATGCGCAAAAGGCGATTAATTAAATAGTTTTCTTTAGTTCTTCTCTGACGAAGAGATAGAAGGTCATGCCATGCCTATGCTAATCGAAATACCCTTTGTTTATGAGTTAGTTAAGGTGGAATGAGGAAATAGAAAATTATTGTTCCAATTTCTCGCACTATATGAGCTTCAACTAAGAGCATTTCTCCTGCCCAGTTGCTTGCGGTGCGGCTAAGGCAAGAAAATTGTTTCATTTGCGCACCACGGGAAAGCTTGAAGATCGGAAAAGCACTTTGATCTCCTGTTTCGGAGAAATAAGTGGCTCACGAGGAAGAGGCTGTTGCAAGCAAGTAGGAGTCCCATTTCGTCTCAGGTAAAGTGAGAGTGACGTTATATTGATTCAAAGCGAGCACTATTGATTAGTTTAAGGCAGAAGAAGAAGGCGAGCTAGCAGTCTTCAAGTGCCCTCGGGCAGAAGAAGAAGGGGCTAATAGGAAGGGAATGGGCTCGATATCTCACTATTTAGGAAAGCTCAAGATCTCAGTCTAGTGTAAGTAAACTTACCTCTACTCTACTCTTTCTTAGGGCAGAAGCATACTCAAGGTATTGATATTCCATATCAATAGCATAGGAAATGAAATTAACTCAACTAGTTATCACGTTGAGTAAGGAAGCAAAGCAACTAGTTAGAACGCTTTCTCGCAGTCTGCCGGTAGAAGTGTTCCTGTGCCTGAGGGAAGGGAAGTCAAGTAGCTCATTGAAGGAAGTAGGAATAAATCGAATATCTTATAGGAGGAAATGCTGACGTGGGCAAGGGGAGCTTTAGCTTCAAAGGGAGAGGAAGAGTCAGTTCAGTAGGGAGTGAAAGTAAAGGCATATCTTATATGGAATGTTCGGAAGGTAATGGGCGAGGAAGGGTAGCGTAGCTAGGAAGGAGATGGGCTTTCTAGTTCTATTTCGTCTAAGGTGATGGGCTCTCTCTTACTCCTCTTCTCATGCGCGAGGATAGGCTCATAGTACGTGAGCCAGTCAAGTAGGACTAAATGGAGAAATGGAATATAAATAGTTCACCTGTAGCAAAGTCATAGCTGTTGTAGCTGTATTAGAATAGAGGTAAAGGAGTAAGAATTACCAAGTGAGTAGTCCAGAACAGATTCGAGTCAGAACCCAAAGTTCGTTTTTCTAGAAAGCATAGCCTATGCACTGAAATAGGACTTCTCTCTCTTAAAGAGAGTAGTTAACCAGCTCTATCATTTCTCTTAGAAAAGGTTCTCCTAGCGGAAGTATAAATAGCTTATAGTTATTTTGTTGAGTAATGTAAAAGTGGGTCAAATCTATTAAAGATCGTCGGACTGACTTATTGCATTGTTCACTTTCAGCTGGAGTTTTCAAAGGTCAAGATGAAGCTCCAGAGAAGTCCCATAGTTAGCTGGGGCAACTGAAGTTGTCAGTTCAAATCCAAGCTTTCAAGAAAAGAAAGGGATTTAAAGCTGAATGAAAAAGATGGATTCTCATCTTCATATAAGGCTATACGTTTTTAACGAAGAAAGGACTTTTGGGAACAATTGGTGGGCCGGATATAATAGAGGATGAAGGGTGTACCCGTGTTGTAGACTATTTTTCTGTACATAAATGATTGTTTGGGGAAATGCCACTTGCAAGATTTTCCTTCTGTCCCACTTAAGAAGTCATCTTTCCAGACAAGAAAGCCAATCCGGGAAGAAAGATATCTAGACGAAAAGAAGACGGGCACAGGTAGGGGCTATGAAGAAAGACTGTAGGTAGGCGGATATCCGCCCGCTTCTATCCGACAGGTAAAGAGGGAGGCTCACTCAAGCTGGACAGATCCCCCATGTGGGGGATTGATCGCGATGCTACTTTCTTCTTTCTACCTTTCCTTTCCTAAATCAATAAATATGAATGGGCTGAATGACCTCTTTTCTTTCTGTTTCCTACGCGGATCGGCTATTGATTCTGTGTTCCCTGAATTCCCTTGATGTCTTTTCTAAGCAACCACCTCAGCCCAACAACTAAAGCCGACCAGCCTACCTACAATCTTTCTTCTATTATTCTATTTTTTGTTTTTGTTCATTTCACTAAAGAGAGATAGGCTCAAGTACCTTTTGAACTCTCCAGCATAGCTATCTTGTGAATTGATTAGTACATGGCATATTGATATGTGAAAGACTTCTTCCTAATTCATATAGGGCCAAAACCTTATAAGTCACTCATACTGAAGACTGAGTATTCCAGTTTCCAAACCTGCCGTGCCTTTCTCGCTCTCCGAGAAGAGGGGAATCAAAGCCCACCAACCTCGGTTTAATCCAGGCAGGCCATTCGAGGCTATCAACAGTGCTTACTTATCGGGTCCGACCGAGTCCCATAGGTCTGTCCGCATCCTTAGTTGCCATTATGTCGGTATCAGGGTTTACGCAAGAGGCGTAACTCTCAACCAAATAGTCTCTAGTAGAAAAAAGCCCACTCCCCAACGGAGACAATCCTGTTTTTTATCCTACTTTACTTATTCCAGCAATGTCAATCGACAGGGGGGAATCCACTCTCTAATCCACGCCGATCCGGGAGAGGGCATAGTGACTAGCGGACCTACTCGCTTTCTTAGAAGCTGCCTTTGATTAAAGCTAACTTGTAACTTTATCGTTTGGAACCCTGTCTCTCTGAAACTCACTTTGCATCTTGGATGACAGGGCCCCGGAGATAGGATTTCTCAACTGTCGATCGACGTGACAATCAGAAAGAAGCATCTCCCCGAGGTCAGGGAATAGAGCTAACTGCAACTGATTCTATAGCAGCAGATCTCGCTAAGACCGGTTATGCCGCATCAAGAACAAAGCGAGAAGAGCTGACTCGTGAACATGAACAATCGCTTATTTCACAGCTGGTTCAACTTGAGCAAGAACTGCTTCGGATCAAAGAACTATCTTCCCTTTCGACAACAGCTAAATCGCGATGCCACTTGGCTTGGGGTCGTTCCCTAAAGAATGTCTTTCCCTGGAGCCAGGTAAGTTAAGTAAGGACTTTGCCGGGGGATTTCACTCAAAACGAATTGAACCGGGTCTGGCTGAGCCCTTCTGTCCTTCCTCCAGAAATAGCTGCGGTTAGGCCTGAAAGCCTTCATCGGAGAGTCGTGAACAAGCGAAAGAAGTTCCGATCACAGCTTCTCCTTCAATTCCCAT